CCCTCATCATGCGAAATAGAGAAACCTTTTATTATCTTATATCATCAGGGTAATGATCCATCAACCTGCTGGTTCTTTTTCTGAAGTAGCAACGGGAGAATTCATCCTGGAAGTGGGAGAACTGCTGAAACTACGTGAAACCCTGACAAGGGTTTATGTACAAAGAACGGGCAAACCCTTATGGGTTGTATCCGAAGACATGGAAAGAGATGTTTTTATGTCAGCAACAGAGGCCCAAGCTTATGGAATTGTTGATCTTGTAGCGGTTGAATGACAATATCCTGGATTTCACGTCAATTCGTGATTTGAAATTAACCCTGCCGAGTTTCATATTAATATTCTATGACTTTTATTTACTATTCTATTGAATAAAAGTAATTCATAATCATCCGGTTAGGATCGATCTAAACCAGCCCATTATGTATATGATTCAACATGCCAACGATTAAACAACTTATTAGAAATACAAGACAGCCAATTAGAAATGTCACAAAATCCCCCGCGCTTCGGGGATGCCCTCAGCGTCGAGGAACATGTACTAGGGTGTATGTGCGACTCGTTCAGATCATGAACTAGAACAAAGGAAAGAGAACAATGTTCGAATATCAATGATCAAATAGGATATAACGGAAAAACGAACTACATTTCCTATCTAAAAATGGATCATATCCCTTTTATTGTGTATGAAATTTATGGTTTCTATTGGTGTAAATCCACTCACCTCAATTCAAGATGAGAAGCAATTCTCCATTGGTAGCAAATGGTTATCCATTAAGCGGAGGAAATCTTAGTTAACATAGACCCCTCTTGCAAGAACGGACTAACAGGGTCAGCTACCCAGCCAACCTTCATAATTAAATACCGTTACTGTATAGGTAGAGCTCGTTGTGAAAGACCTATTACTGGATAATTCATGGGTAGAGCCGAAGAATGTGAACTATACAAGTTAGCAATAACATTGATTAAATGAAGTAAAGGCTCCGGTGTATAGAGAAGACCTCACCGTTTAAGAAGTAACCATAGAAACGATGGAATCCACTATTTCTTTATCATTGCTTTTATTTTTTAATACCTAGTATAGTACAATTTCGTATTTCGAGGTGAAATGCCTAGAAAAAATAAAAAATCGTGGTTGGGAAGGTTATAGTAGCCAAAGCCATTGGAATTATTAGTTTATACATTGGAAAAATCCGTTTTGTTATTAATATACTAGGAAAGGGGCAAAAGAATAACTGAAAGAAAGGAAATCTATTAGTTATTCATTAAAGTTTCATTTATTCAATGACCAGAATTAGACGGGGATATATCGCTCGGAGACGTAGAACAAAAATTCGTTTATTTGCATCAAGCTTTCGGGGGGCTCATTCAAGACTTACTCGAACTATTACTCAACAAAAAATAAGAGCTTTGGTTTCGGCTCATCGGGATAGGGATAGGCAAAAAATCAATTTTCGTCGTTTGTGGATCACTCGAATAAATGCAGCAATTCGCGAAAGGGGGGTATGCTATAGTTATAGTAGATTAATAAATGATCTGTACAAGAGACAGTTGCTTCTTAATCGTAAAATACTTGCACAAATAGCTATATCAAATAGGAATTGTCTTTATATGATTTCCAATGAGATCATAAAAGAAGTAAGTTGGAAGGAATCCACCGGTTAAACGGAGTTGCCCGGAGAATGAACTCCGGGAAGGTCGAATAAAAATAAATAGAATATGATAAAATATGAGAAAGTAGTCAAAATAAATATGAATCAACACGTTCAATAAAAAAATTTCTTCTTCCCAGATTATTCTTTTTTTTCTTACGACACGAGAATTCAATCCGGCTTCTTGGATTTTTCCAACAAAATATCAATCCGCGTTTGAGTTCGGATGGGGATTTGAATTCAAGTGAATAAAGAGTAAACCTATCTTTTTCTGGCTCTAAGACTAGGAGTTCTAGTGGTCGACTCGGTTCTTTCAAATTGTTTCTCATTATTAAGAAAAGGTAACAAAGATAAAATACGAGCTTGTTTTATAGCAATAGTAATTAATCGTTGTTGTTTCAAGGTCAATCTATTTACTCGTCTAGATAATATTTTTCCCTGTTCACTAATAAATCGACTAATTAAACTCATGTTTTTATAATCAATTCGATCCCCCGATTGGATCGGGGGCAAACGCCTACGAAAAGATCGCTTGGATTTAAGAAAAGTTCGCTTGGATTTATCCATGGTTTGGTTAGTTTATTTCTTATCCTATTTCAGCCGGATCTCTAATTAGAATAAATAAATAGGATTTGGTTTGTTTATAATTATCTTTAACTATGTTAAATATGTTATATATATATAATGTCATTTTTCCCTTTCCTTGTAAGATAAGGGCGCAGGTGCTCGGTTCAATCTATTTCTTTATCTCCCCGTGAATCGTATGTTTGTAACAATATGGACAGAATTTTAGCAACTCCAATCGATTAGGCGTATTGTGCCGGTTCTTTTGAGTAATATATCTGGAAATG